TGCAATTAAACTCGGCTCAATCTTCTTTAAAAAAAAAAGGATTGAGCCGAATACAATACAAAGATACTTATTGCATAACATAAGAGAAATATATAAGAAATATATTTTTTCTATTTTCAAATTTTTTTTTTAGACTCTTTTTTCTATTTCTTATTTTTAGTTTAGAATAGAATTCATATTCTAAATAAAAAAGAAATTCCAAATTAGCATGAAAAGTTATTAACAAAACATAATTCAAATTCTAATTTATTAGAATTTGAATATTGAATAATAATATCTCATTCTCGAATTTGAATTCGTTTGTTTTCTCGATTCTACTCTTTTTTTTTCAACACTAATATTGACAACAGTGTATCAAACAAATATAATCCGATCGTGAATAAATTGATTGATTTATTCACGTTACAGAGGATTTTTTTTTTTCGATTGTATCCACACATCCTACGTTTTGGGGGGAGGGGGTTGCTAACTCAATGGTAGAGTACTCGGCTTTTAAGTGCGACTCCATTTTTTACACATTTTTATGAAGCGATTGTTTTGTCCATACCCTCGGTAGAGTTTGTAAGACCACGACTGATCCAGAAAGGAATGAATGGAAAAAGCAGCATGTCGTATCAATGGCGAATTCGAAAAATATTTCATTCTTATTGGATCCGACCATAATTTTTATTTTAATTCTCGGCTCGGAACATAAAAAAATTCAGTTGGGTTTTATTAATAAAGGGATAGAGCTTGTCCAATTATAGGGAAACAAAAAGTAACGAGCTTTCATTTTATCATTCAAATGATTACCCCATCTAATTGTACGTTAAAAATATATTAGTGCTTGATGCGGGAAAAGCTTTTCCCATGAATGGATTTTTAAGTTTTGTTATGAGTCCTAACTATTAGCTATTCTCCATTATGAGGTGGCAATAAATGTGTAGAAGAAAGAGTATATTGATAAAGATCTTTTTTTTTCCAAAATCAAAAGAGCGATTGGGCGGATAAAATAAAGGATTTCGAACTAGCTTGTTATCCTAGAACAATCAGATGGAAAAAGCGAGTGGAGAGAGTCCGTTTTATTTTCTAGGTATCTATTCATATTCGTTCTAATTCGAATATATATAATGAATATATATATAATAATATATATAATAAATACCCAGTTTTGACTGTATCGCACTATGTATCATTTGATAATCCAATGAATCTCTGATTCTTTGACAAAATCGAATTTTAAAGATGGAGGACTATCAAATATATTTAGAACTAGATAGATCTCGCCAACAGAACTTCCTATACCCACTTATTTTTCGGGAGTATATTTATGGACTCGCCTACGGTCATGATTTAAATAGAAATCGATCCATTTTGGTGGAAAATGTGGATTATGATAAGAAATCTAGTTTACTAATTGTAAAACGTTTAATTACTCGAATGTATCAACAGAATCATTTGATTCTTTTTGCTAACGATTCTAACAAAAAAAACCCATTTTGGGGTTATAACAAGAATTTGTATTCTCAAAAAATATCAGAGGGTTTTGCCGTCGTCGCGGAAATTCCATTTTCCAGACAATTACAATTCCGTTCTTCTTTAGAAGAGTCGGAAATCATAAAATCTTTTAATAATTTGCGATCAATTCATTCCATTTTTTCCTTTTTCGAGGATAAATTTACATATTTTAATTTTGTTTCAGATGTACAAATACCCTATCCTATTCATCTGGAAATCTTGGTTCAAAGTCTTCGATACTGGGTGAAAGATCCCCCCTTCTTTCATTTATTAAGATTGTTTATTTATGAGTATTGTAATTGGAATAGTCTTATTACTAAAAAAAAACTTATTTCTACTTTTTCAAAAAGTAATCCAAGAATTCTCTTGTTCCTATATCATTTTTATGTATGTGAACACGAATCCATCTTCCTTTTTCTACGTAAGAGATCCTCTTATTTACGATTAAACTCTTTTATCGTTATTTTTGAGCGAATCTATTTCTATGCAAAAATCGAACATCTTGTGGAAGTCTTTTCTAAGAATTTTTCGTCTACCTTATCATTCTTCAAGGATCCTTTGATTCATTATGTTAGATATCAAGGAAAAGCCATTCTGGCTTCAAAGAATGCGCCTCTTTTGATGAATAAATGGAAACACTATCTCATCTATTTCTGGCAATGTCATTTTGATGTTTGGTCTCAACCTGGAACGATCCATATAAATCCATTATTATCCGAGAATTCATTTCACTTTTTTTGGGGGGGCTATCTTTCAAATGTGCGGCTCAATTTTTCAGTGGTCCGGAATCAAATGCTAGAAAATTCATTTCTAATCGAAATTCTTATGAAAAAGCTTGATACAATAGTTCCAATTATTCCTTTAATTAGATCTTTGGCTAAAGCGAAATTTTGTAATATATTAGGGCATCCCATTAGTAAGCCTGTTTGGGCCGATTCATCCGATTTTGATATTATTAACCGATTTTTGCGGATATGCAGAAATTTTTCTCATTATTATAACG